GGATCGGAGTTGCTTACCTTATAAAGCAGTTATTACGAGAGTATACTACCCTAAAGGGGTATCATGCATTTCAAGTTAGCGTAGGGTCCAGCCCTAATATAGGCTCTTCTGTTAGTAATTCGGCGAGTCGTAGGATTCATTCTGAAAAAAGAAGTCCAAGGGAGGCGGAGGCCCTAATCAAGCCTTTTTTCCGACGCTATACTAGCCTTAATAGAATTAATAAATAAGTATTTCATAATCCATTTTTTCTTAGAAATTGGAGTCGTTTAATGGATATGCAGGGTTCTGAGCTATTCTATAATCTATATACGGGGTCGGTCGCTCCTAGCGGAAAACGAGTGGAGCCATACGCTCGATCCTGTGATTATGTGATTATATCGTTAGAGGTCCTGCGTTTATTATACCGCTATGCTTACAATATGGATTCAGACTACATTAAGTTCACCATAGGTTTAGTGGTTGAAACCTCCTCCGGTATATATAGATTAACCGTTGGAAAGGCTATTCCCTTGTTTGATTCGAATGGTCAACCTCTTCCCAAGGCATTAGTATATGATATTGAGAACATTGATGGAATATGCAGAGAAGTATAAGGATAGCGTGATACGTTCAGTCTTCATTCGTATATATTACACAGGTGCTAAACCCGGGTTTGGTTTGATATAGCGCCTCCATCCATCTCCAATTCAGATATACTATCCCTTATCTTAGATGATCTTAGTTCTAGCATAGTAGGTCTTGAGGTCCCAGAGGCCAAATCAATGAATAAGGAAAAGCCTCGGTATTCCAATCATATAACCGCAATCAAACCCAAGACCACGAAGCTGAGACCCTTCATAGTTGCTGATACTGAGACGTTATTGGACGAGAAAAGTAATGCTCATGTACCTTACGCCGTTGGTGACATGTTGGTATCCCCAGGGGATGATGTAGGTTCAAAGGCAGATTATGAGATTGAAACGCGTTTCAGTGAATCCCACGTTCAATTCCTACCTAAGATGGAAGATAGGAGTAAGAGAATGATGTTTGAGTTTCTTAACTCCTTAGAAGGACCTTGACTGTTAATAAGTCCGTTCGAACGGTGTACTTCCATAATTTGGCCAAATTTGATGGTATATTCTTTATGAGGCATTATGTTGAACGTACTGATAATATTTACAGATTTAAACCCCTGATAAGGAACCATATGCTCTACGAGCTGAAAGTGCATAAGGGCCGTAAGCTACTTATGCGTTTCAGAGATTCATGCAATTTGCTCCCAGGGAGTCTGGCATCATTGGCAGAGAGATTATGTCCGCAATTGGGTCCTAAGGGCTCAATCCAACATCAGGAGGTGAGGTTGTCAAATCTGCAGGAAAGGGGTGAGGAATTGTTGTCATATATGAGACAGGATATCCGTCTGTTAGGGGGAGTGATGCTTAAGGCGCAAGAGATATACTGGTTAAATTACCAGATTGATATCGAGGAGTTGATAACTTTATCATCGCTTGCAACCAGGATCTTTCGTATGAAAGACTATGATGAAAAGATCTTTCCTATCCATATACCTAATAGAAACGAGGACACCTTCATTCGCCGTGGGTACTATGGTGGTCATACGGATGCGTATATCCCCTCCGGTGAGAACCTCTACTACTACGACGTAAACTCCCTCTACCCCTTTATCATGAAAACCTATCCAATG